ACCAAACCCTCCCACATTAGGATTGCTTGTTAATGGTTGATCAAGCTTGATTGATTCCCCCTCTGAAACAAGAAGTTCTGGCCCGGGAGGTATAATATCAATCACTTGGCGCCCATCCGACGCATCAACTATGGATATTTCATATCCCCCCTTTTCTTTACGTAGTATTTTTTTTACTATACCTGTTGACGTAGCATTATAAACTGTATTGTTACTCTTGCTACCATCGGGATAGATCTGTCCCCTTCCTCGGTTTCCCCCTACATATATGGGATATTTTAAGAAATGGACGTCTTTTTTTGTAGCGGGATCGGGGGAAAGAATAGGAAAGACAATTTCACTATATTTCTTACCGGGAACAGGGCCTATCACAAGAATATTTTTTTTATTGGGACGATAACTCTGAAAAGAGAGATTTCCTATCTTTTCTTTCAACTCAGGAGAAATACGGTCAGGCGGTGCTAATTCGAATCCCTCAGGCAAAATAAGAACAGCACCCACATTTAACCCTCCCTTTTTCCCGTTAGCAAGAACTTGTTTCAGCTGCATATCATAAGGGATTCGAAGAACTGCTTCAAATACAGTATCAGGAAGCACAGCTTGGGGAACTTCAATATCCACGGGCTTATTAGCTAAATGGCAGTTGGCACAGACAATTCGTCCAGTTGCTTCCCGCGGGTTTTCATAACCCTGCTGCGCAAAAATGGGATATGCATTTGAAGTAGATGTCCGAGTTATTACGTATATCATGATCGATACAGAAATCGATCGAATCATCTGTTCCTTTAACCAAGAAAAATTCTTTCTATTTTCCATGTCCAATCGCGGATCCCGGAATTTCTACAATAAATTAGATAGGTAGCTAAGTTAATCTAGTTCCCTATACACGAGTCTGTTGCCACTCTACTGCAATAATTGTACTGGAATGATGAATACCTTAAGCAGGTAGAAATAGAAAGAATTTTGCTAAAAAGAAAAGGGTCTTTCTTTCTAAAGGAAAAAAATGCTAATTTTATTAATATTAGGAAAGCGAATTATGCTTCACTAATTGAATGATAAATGACTACAAGCGAAGGAGATAGGCGGTTTAAACAAAAAAAGACCCAAAATTTTAAACACGTGTCTAGAATCACAGGAAAACTACAAACAAAAATAGTGAAAATTAGCTCGTTAGGAGCCCATCCAAGATCGTTGTAGACCCAACGAATTAGTAGTTCCCAACCGCGGGTGGAGTGAAATCCAACAAAAAAATCCGTAACTAAAAGAATAAAAAAAGCTTTTATTGAGTCATTTAAGTTATAGAAGAATTCCTGAACCCAAGAATTCAAAATAACAAGTTCCTCTTTACCCAAAAAAAAAGAACCACTTAGAATAGCCAAACAGATTATATTTGTTGAGAAATGCAAAATGATATGGAGATGGTCCTCATTATCTATTTTGGCCAATTGTATTATTTCCTCGTATATTCCTATAGGAGGTTTTTGTACATGTGTCTTCGGTTTCTCTTTTATCATTTCGTCCAAGAGAAAAAGCTCTTCTAATTCTATGAATCTTTCTAGAATCTTTTTCTCTTGAATATTCGTTAAGAGAGTTTCAGGTTGTCTGGTATTCCACCAATTCTTAATCCAAAGTTCCAGACATTTGTTAAAAGAGAAAGAGACTCCCCAGGGCAAAAGTACGATAAATACAAGATATAGGAAAGAAGGCAATGCTTTCTTTTTTTTCATTTTTGATATGTAAATTGAGTTGTTAATGAATCCGCTTCATTCGCAGACTCTATATGATATTTCTTTTTTTGTTGAAGCAAAAATTCTATAACAAGGTTTGAGACCTTGTGTTTGTATCTATTTCTCTTTTTGTATACTAGTGGAATTTCATTGTATTGGATTCTTTCTTAGATGGAAATGGAGTGGAATAGAGAAATAGAATAAAAAAAGCCCTTTCTTTCATATGAAAAGGGAAGAATATTAGGCCATATATCTCACTTGGACAAAACAAATTAGAAGCAATTTTCTCTTATCCTCGGTTGTTCCTTCCTTTAGATAAATACTCGAAAATACCCTTACAATTAAAATTAAAAAAATTGCAATTGGTACTCAAAATACTTCAATAGGTACGTGCAAGAAATAGGCCAATTCGGCAGCTTTTTGTTCAATTTCTCGTGGAGTAAAAAACTTCTCATCAGTACGAGTCAAGGGAATGACCCCCTGCCCACGTATTTCCATATAAAGGATACGACGAGGATAAAGACCCTCTTTAGCCTGAATTCTAATTGATTGGATATCCCGCACAAGGAATCGAAGGAAGATGCGACGTTTTATTCCAGGGAATCCCCAACGAAAAATGCACACTATTCCCTCTTTTCTATCAAATCGGTCATAACCACTGCCTACATTCCACAAAATAGTGCACCACAAATAAGAGCTAATGAATAGTCCCGCGATTCCGTAGAAAGACATCACGACCCCCTGCGGAAAAAATAGAATTTGTTGAGATGGAAGTACAGATATCATATTCTTACCAAGATAACTAGAAGCCCCAACCGCTAAGAATCCTAATGAACCTAGAAAAAGAATACAGGCCCAGAAAAAATTACTTCTTTTTCGAGAACCTTTTAGAAGTTCTATCCATATGTGTTCTGATCGCCAATTCATATTAGATATACTAAATCCAGCAGCGGTTAATTGAAATTGAGAGAATAAGCTAAATGATTTTGACTTTACTTTTTTTGATTCTGAAATCGCCTTCAGCAGCTAGGACTCCTGTGAAATAATTGGTTAGATACATTGACTTTCTATTCAAAAAAATTCCAGGATTCACTTAAAAAAATTCGCTATACCCGGCTACCCGTATGTATGCATTTATGCTCATAGCCTATATTCGCATCCATAGACGTTTTTCATTTGTGTGTATAAAGAGCTACATACCCTATCATATTAATATATTACTTACACTACAAAATTTTTATATTATAATCCTGGAAATACATTGAGCAAATTTGGCCCCGTCGGTTCTAGACAATCTTATTTTTCTGCACATAAAGAAATAAAGAAGACATTGCAATTGCCGGAAACACTAAGCCTACTAAAGGCACGAAAATAGCGGGTAAGTTTAAATCTGTCATAGAATAGGTGTCTCAATTCCAATTTACTATTTCTATCTATTCAAAATATATCTTAAGATTCTTATGATATATTTAAGTATATCTATTATAAGGAATATTGACTATTGTATTTTTGAGTTTGCAAAATAAAGATTTTTTATAGATAAATAATACTAACTAAAGTATTCTATAAAAGTATTCTATATCTCTAAAAAAATGAATGGAATGGATAATTGGATTTTTCTTTTTCCATTCTCATGGCCTTTCTATCTTTCTAATCGAATTTGAAATTCGATTCAAAAGAAAGCAATTGTGAAAATAAAAGAAATACCTCTTTCAGAATACCCTTTAATTTAAGTTTTAAAAGTAGAAGTGGAATAGAATAACCGGGTTGAAGGGTAATGATCATACGTCTGTAATGCATTGTATGTCCCAGAATAGGTCCCATTCGTCTACCCTTTCCGGGTAGTCGATGGCTATTCACAGCTACTACCTTAACACCAAAGAATAGCTCGACCCAATGCTTTATTTCTGTCTTAGTGAATCCCGATTCGACATTAAAAGTATATTGATTCTTTCCCAATAAACGAAGACTTTTTTCTGTAAATACTGCGTATTTAATTCCATTATCGTATGATAATACTCTCTTTTGATTTGTATTTTTTTATTGTATTATACCTTTCTATATTCTAGATATATAGAATAGAAGAATCTCGATTTGGCAAGTCTCATGATCGTATCAAGATATATTTAAATTTGGCTCGATCTTTATAAAAGATAAAGATCGAGCCAAATTTAATTGCAATCAATTAGAAGAATAAAGAAGAATTACTGCATTTCGTAACTCATTTTTTTTCTACCTATTTCGCTTCTTCATCAATGGTATCTACCGGCTTGAAGTCGAATGTGATCGCTTTCCATACTTCACAAGCTGCGGCTAGTTCAGGACTCCATTTGCAAGCTGCTCGGATAATTTCATTCCCTTCACGAGCAAGATCGCGCCCTTCGTTACGAGCTTGTACACAGGCTTCTAAAGCCACCCGATTAGCTGCTGCACCTGGTGCATTCCCCCAAGGATGTCCTAAAGTTCCTCCACCAAATTGTAATACGGAATCATCTCCAAAGATTTCGGTCAGAGCTGGCATATGCCAAACATGAATACCCCCCGAAGCCACCGGTATAACACCTGGCATGGATACCCAGTCCTGCGTGAAAAAGATACCGCGAGAACGATCTTTTTCAATATAATCATCGCGCAATAAATCAACAAAACCTAAAGTCATTTCGCGCTCCCCTTCTAACTTACCTACTACTGTACCGGAGTGGATATGATCTCCCCCAGACATACGCAATGCTTTAGCTAATACACGGAAATGTATACCATGATTTTTCTGTCTATCAATAACTGCATGCATTGCTCGATGAATGTGAAGAAGTAGGCCGTTGTCGCGGCAATAATGAGCCAAAGTAGTATTTGCGGTGAATCCTCCTGTTATGTAGTCATGCATTATAATAGGAACCCCTAATTCCCTCGCAAATACAGCTCTCTTAATCATTTCTTCGCATGTACCCGCAGTCGCATTCAAGTAATGCCCCTTGATTTCGCCGGTTTCGGCTTGTGCTTTATAAATTGCTTCGGCACAAAAGACAAAACGGTCTCTCCAGCGCATAAATGGTTGTGAGTTTACGTTTTCATCATCTTTGGTAAAATCAAGTCCACCGCGTAGACACTCATAACATGCTCTACCATAATTTTTTGCGGATAATCCCAATTTTGGTTTAATAGTACATCCCAATAAAGGACGACCATACTTGTTCAACTTATCCCTTTCAACTTGGATACCATGAGGCGGACCTTGGAAAGTTTTTGCATAAGCAGCAGGAATTCGTAGATCCTCCAAACGTAGAGCACGTAGGGCTTTGAAACCAAATACGTTACCTACAATGGAAGTAAACATGTTAGTAACAGAACCCTCTTCAAATAGATCTAATGGATAAGCTACATAACAGATATATTGACTGTCTTCCCCAGGAACGGGTTCGATGTGATAGCATCGTCCTTTGTAACGATCAAGACTGGTAAGTCCATCAGTCCAAACAGTTGTCCATGTACCAGTAGAAGATTCCGCAGCTACTGCAGCCCCTGCTTCTTCGGGCGGAACCCCGGGCTGAGGAGTTACTCGGAATGCTGCCAAGATATCAGTATCCTTGGTTTCGTATTCCGGGGTGTAGTAAGTCAATTTATAATCTTTAACACCGGCTTGAAATCCAACACCTGCTTTAGTTTCTGTTTGTGGTGACATAAGTCCCTCCCTACAACTCATGAATTAAGAATTCTCACAACGACAGGGTCTACTCGATATGGACTAAGCATAAATGAAACCTTTCCAAAAATCCTAAAAAAAAAGATATTCAATTAATATCAACTCATTAAATAAAAAAGGGAGTATGCTTGCGTTAATGAATATGTTTCATTCATATATAATGCGTACACCCTGTGTACGTTCTATCCTATAGGAATTCTACTATAGGAATTCGATAGGAATTGAGTTATTGTTATGGTAAGTTAACATGGTTCATTATTAAACCATAGATTTGATTCACCAAATCCATCATTATTGTATACTCTTTGATAGATATAGCGCAACTCAAACTAATCCCTTAATCCTTATTTTATAATTTTATAAGTTCTTATCTTAATAAGCCCCTTTCATATTTTGAATCTAAATACCTAAATACTAAGAAAATTCTCTGTTGACAGCAATCTATGCTTCACAGTAGTATATATTTTGTATATCGAAGTCCTAGACAGGAAAGTAAAAGAGGCAAAGATCCTTGACAAAAGGAAAAATGGCTATGAAAAAAAAAGATTGATTGAACTTTCCACCGGACTCATTCCATGAGTAAACGAGTGAATGGGATTCGCTTAGGCAACGAAATCAAGTGCTAGTCCCCTTTTCGTTTTTATTGAATTAACTAATTCATTTCCTTTTAACTTTTTGATTTTTGGATATTTTTTTTATTTGATTTGGCATTATTCAACAAGAAAAAAAAGAAAAATTTCGACAAATTCCTTTTTTTAGAATTATGTGATAATTATGAGAACCAATCCTACTACTTCGCGTCCCGGGGTTTCCACAATTGAAGAAAAAAATGCAGGACGTATTGATCAAATTATTGGACCCGTGCTGGATATCACTTTTCCCCCCGGCAAGTTGCCTTATATTTATAACGCTTTGATAGTCAAGAGTCGGGACACTGCCGATAAGCAAATTAATGTGACTTGTGAGGTACAACAATTATTAGGAAATAATCGAGTTAGAGCTGTAGCTATGAGTGCTACAGACGGGTTGATGAGAGGAATGGAAGTTATTGACACAGGAGCTCCTCTTAGTGTTCCGGTCGGTGGAGCTACTCTCGGACGAATTTTTAACGTTCTTGGGGAGCCTATTGACAATTTGGGTCCTGTAGATACTAGTGCAACATTCCCTATTCATAGATCTGCGCCTGCCTTTATTGAGTTAGATACGAAATTATCTATCTTTGAAACAGGTATTAAGGTGGTCGATCTTTTAGCTCCTTATAGGCGTGGAGGAAAAATCGGACTATTTGGGGGGGCAGGAGTAGGTAAAACAGTACTCATCATGGAATTAATCAATAACATTGCTAAAGCTCATGGAGGTGTATCCGTATTTGGCGGAGTAGGGGAACGCACTCGGGAAGGAAATGATCTTTATATGGAAATGAAGGAATCTGGAGTAATTAATGAAAAAAATATTGAGGAATCAAAGGTCGCTCTAGTCTATGGACAAATGAATGAACCGCCGGGAGCTCGTATGAGAGTTGGGTTAACTGCCCTAACTATGGCAGAATATTTCCGAGATGTTAATAAGCAAGACGTGCTTTTATTCATCGATAATATCTTTCGTTTTGTTCAAGCAGGATCGGAGGTATCCGCCTTATTAGGGAGAATGCCCTCTGCAGTGGGTTATCAACCTACCCTTAGTACAGAAATGGGTTCCTTACAAGAAAGAATTACTTCTACCAACAAGGGATCGATAACTTCGATCCAAGCTGTTTATGTACCTGCGGACGATTTGACCGACCCTGCTCCTGCCACAACATTTGCACATTTGGACGCTACTACCGTACTTTCCAGAGGATTAGCTTCCAAGGGTATTTATCCCGCAGTAGACCCTTTAGATTCAACCTCAACTATGTTACAGCCTCGGATCGTTGGCAAGGACCATTATGAAACTGCGCAAAGAGTTAAAGAAACTTTACAACGTTACAAGGAACTTCAGGACATTATTGCAATTCTTGGGTTGGATGAATTATCGGAAGAGGATCGTTTAACTGTAGCAAGAGCACGAAAAATTGAGCGGTTCTTATCACAACCGTTCTTTGTGGCAGAAGTTTTTACCGGTTCTCCAGGAAAGTATGTTAGTCTTGCAGAAACAATTAGGGGGTTTCAACTAATCCTTTCAGGAGAATTAGATGGCCTACCCGAACAGGCTTTTTATTTGGTGGGGAACATCGATGAAGCTAGCACGAAAGCTATAAACTTAGAAGAGGAGAACAAATTGAAGAAATGAAATTAAATCTTTATGTACTGACTCCTAAACGAATTATTTGGGATTGTGAAGTGAAAGAAATCATTTTACCTACTAATAGTGGCCAAATTGGTGTATTACCAAACCACGCCCCCATTAACACAGCTGTAGATATGGGTCCTTTGAGAATACGCCTCCTCAACGACCAATGGTTAACGGCGGTTTTGTGGAGTGGTTTTGCAAGAATAGTTAATAATGAGATCATCATTTTAGGAAATGATGCAGAACTGGGTAGTGACATTGATCCAGAAGAAGCTCAACAGGCACTTGAAATAGCCGAAGCTAACTTGAGCAGAGCTGAGGGTACGAAAGAATTGGTTGAAGCAAAGCTAGCTCTCAAACGGGCTAGGATACGAGTAGAGGCTATCAATTGGATTCCCCCATCCAATTGAAGATAATCCAAAGGTTTCGTTGATACAAAGAAAAAGTAAAGAAGGGTAGAAAAAGTTATTAGATAGCGAAGCGAAGTAAGTCCAATGCTATCTAGTAATTTTTCTACCTACCTACCTACTATTGGATTTGAACCAATGACTCCCGCCGTATGAAAGCAGTACTCTAACCACTGAGTTAAGTAGGCAATTTATTATCACAAAAGAAGCCGTATTACTTCGATCGATTATAGATCGAATCCTTTTTATAAGCAATACCGCTCCTTTATTGGTATGGTATGTAGTAAATAGATCAAAGGAATATCCTATGGCATTCAAGAATATTCATCTTGACAAGAAATTATCTATATGTTAAGATATCTCTGACAAGGGCTATAGCTCAGTTCGGTAGAGCAACTCGCTTACACGTGCGCCAATGCTTTTCAAGGGAATTTATTATGCAATGAACATAATTGACCTTATTGCAAAATCAATGTCTTACTTCATGGATTCGAGAGAATAGGAGAACAGTAGCCTGACAAACAGTCGATTCAGTCCGATTCGGGTGCCAATTCTGGTGCCTAATCAAATAGAACGTCTATTGATTTGCTAGTTGATAAGGTAAATATCCAGCCCACTCAATGCTAGGCATAATGAGGATAAGGGCCTCCAAAAAACTTCTTTTCGTTCTATGAACTTTAAGGTGTATGAAGTCTCATAGTCAACTCTTGCAGTGGAACGATAGAGACTCCATTTCACTTAGGTTGATTTAATTTAGGCCGGAGGCAGACCTAAGTCAAGGTAATCCTCCTTTGAAACACTTTGGTATTGCTCCTAGATAGATCATGATACAAATAAATCAATCAGAGCACAGGGAGCCATCTTATTATCTTTCCGTAAAGAAAAACTATGGCGGATTAACTGATCTTTACATCAGTTAATGAAAGAGCCCAATGCAGAAAAATGCATGTTGGGTCTTTAAAACAGTTCGAATCATTTCGATAATAATCCGTTTGATCTGTTTTACCGAGAAGGTCTACGGTTCGAATCCGTATAGCCCTACTAAATAGATATGTCTTTTTTTTTTTTTTAGATTTTAGGATGGATATCCTGTGTTTCCTTTAGTATAGTTTTCTTTTCCTTATTAAAAAAAACTTGTTTATAGACTCGACGGTCGCTTGCGACCTAGAATTGAGAGAAAAGCATTACCATAGGCTCATTTATCGAAAATCATAGAGACAGGAAAAGAAAAAAGAATTTGATCAAATCAATAGAAGGAAAGATGCCTTATCTGATTTGAATTCCATCCTTCTTCAAATAAAACAGGATATGCTCTAAGTCCCTAGACTTTCTTATAATGACTGGAACGATTTGCTCCATTTTGCGAATTCCTATTTTGTTTGAAGTATATTACTATAATATACATTATGTAAAAATGGACATTATCTAAATAGATCCACTTTAAATAGAAAAAGAAAAAATCGAAAGAAAATAAAAAGAAAGAGTAAATAATAAAACAGGATATTCTGTTTCATAATTCTGCAATAGAGTTTTTTTTAGTATTATTCCTCATTAGGTTGCATACAGAGGACTGAAACATGCCACTGAAAGACTCTACTGAGACAAAAAGATGGGCTGTCAAAAAGGTAGAGGAGGTAGGATGGGCAGTTGGTCAGATCTAGTATGGATCATACATGGACGATAGTTGGAGTCGGCGGCTCTCCTAGGCTTCCCTCATCTGGGATCCCTGGGGAAGAGGATCAAGTTGGCCCTTGCGAATACCTTGATGCACTATCTCCTTTCAACCCTTTGAGCGAATCGAATTAGTAGTAAGTATTTTCTTTTTTTTAATAGTCTCTGACTATCCTTAGATAAAGGATAGAGCAATTCTTTTTTCTAGAGATTCTAGAGAAAACGAGACAAAGTGAAGCAAAAGAGTTTTATTTGTATAAGAATTAGGTATATACCATATCTAAATAGAATGGAAATCCAAAAAAAAAGATAGTGGGGATTCCATTGGATAAATCCTTAAGAAAGACATGGCACAAAAGAAACAAAAGCTAAAGTAAGCGCTTCTTGGTTTGAGCAAAGGAGATTCTTGTTTCACCGAGGAAAAGAGAGAAATTATGGATAAATTGACAATACCAACTGAATTGACTAATTTCAGTTCTGCCTATTCCACATTAATAGGAGTACATTTATGTTCCTGCTTCACGAATATGATATTTTTTGGACATTTCTAATAATAGCAAGCCTTATTCCTATTTTGGTATTTTGGATTTCAGGGATTTTAGCCCCGAGTAGTGAAGGACCAGAGAAGCTTTCTAGTTACGAATCGGGTATAGAACCAATGGGGGGTGCTTGGTTACAATTCCGAATACGCTATTACATGTTTGCACTAGTTTTTGTTGTTTTTGATGTGGAAACGGTCTTTCTCTACCCTTGGGCAATGAGTTTTGATGTATTGGGTGTATCCGTTTTTATCGAAGCTTTCATTTTCGTGCTTATCCTAGTTGTTGGTTTAGTTTATGCATGGCGAAAAGGAGCCTTGGAATGGTCTTAACCGAATATTCAGACAAAAAAAAAAAAGAAGGAAAAGATTCTATTGAGACAGTCATGAGTTTGATTGAGTTTCCGTTACTTGACCAAACAAGTTCCAATTCCGTTATTTCAACTACACCAAATGATCTTTCAAATTGGTCAAGACTCTCCAGTTTATGGCCCCTTCTATATGGTACCAGTTGTTGTTTCATTGAATTTGCTGCATTAATAGGCTCAAGATTCGACTTTGATCGTTATGGATTGGTACCAAGATCAAGTCCTAGGCAAGCGGACCTAATTTTAACAGCCGGTACGGTAACAATGAAAATGGCTCCCTCTTTAGTGCGATTATATGAGCAAATGCCTGAACCAAAATACGTCATTGCTATGGGAGCCTGTACTATTACAGGGGGAATGTTCAGTACGGATTCCTATAGTACTGTTCGAGGAGTTGATAAGTTAATTCCTGTGGATGTCTACTTGCCGGGTTGCCCACCTAAACCAGAGGCTGTTATAGATGCCCTAACAAAACTTCGTAAGAAGATATCGCGAGAAATTGTTGAGGATCGAACTCTATGTCAAAGTCAAAAGAAAAATCGATGTTTTACTACCAGTCACAAACTTTATGTTCGGCGCAGTACTCATACCGGAACTTACGAGCAAGAATTGCTCTATCAATCACCATCTACTTTAGATATATCTTCTGAAACTTTTTTCAAATCCAAAAGCCCAGTATCTTCCTCCAAATTAGTGAATTAAGAGGGGTTCTTTTGTGCAGAAAAAGAAAGAGCAGTGCAATCTTTCAAACTTACATTTGAAATGTGAAATATTTATACAAAGGGGGGGAGATCAAGACAATGCAGCAGGGGTGGTTATCTAATTGGCTAGTCAAACATGAGGTCGTTCATAGATCTTTGGGCTTCGATCATCGAGGAATAGAGACTTTACAAATAAAAGCAGGGGATTGGGATTCCATTGCGGTCATTTTATATGTATATGGTTACAATTATTTACGTTCCCAATGTGCTTATGACGTAGCACCCGGTGGATCTTTAGCTAGCGTTTATCATCTTACGAGAATACAGTATGGTATAGATAACCCAGAAGAAGTATGCATAAAAGTCTTTACCCAAAAAGATAATCCTAGAATCCCATCTGTCTTCTGGGTTTGGAGAAGTGCTGATTTTCAAGAACGCGAATCTTATGATATGGTGGGAATTTCTTATGATAATCATCCGCGCCTTAAACGTATCTTAATGCCTGAAAGTTGGATAGGCTGGCCCTTACGTAAGGATTATATAACCCCTAATTTCTATGAAATACAAGATGCCCATTGAATGATAATAAATTCATGCTCATTTATGCAACACAACTCTCGATTTTCTTCAAGTCACGGAATATTTTGCTATTCGGTTCCTAGACGAAACGAAATACCTAGTATATTCTAATTACTTCCTATTATACAAAAAGGTCCGGATAGACTGATCAAAAAAGGGCTTCATTTTGATTTTCCAAATTGGAAAATCACATATTCATTTCCTTCGTATGAACAGAAAAATACAATGACTAAAAGAAGTTCTTACCACGAACTTTGTACCGCGCACATTATTTAGAACAACTAGGAAAGTAAGTATCAAGAAAAAAAAATATTCTTCGGAATAGCAGAATAAAAAATTAATAAGAAATGCAAAAATGAAGCGAAGCAAAGGGGTCCTAATCTCACCTCCTTCTATACTATAAAGAAAAGAACCAGAGATTTTAACACTTTTTTTAAAAGAAGTGTCTAGAGATTTATCTACTTAGTGTATATGTATACTATCTAGATTATTAATAAATATGTACCCCAATGCAGCTCGAGGTATTTGTATCAATATCTATTCGGTAAATCCTTTTTTCTGTGCCAGGAACCAGATTTGAACTGGTGACACGAGGATTTTCAGTCCTCTGCTCTACCAACTGAGCTATCCTGACCCTTTCTTGTGCATCATCCTAGTAGAGTATTTGCATCTATGTCAATTAAAGGGACTAAAAAATTCATAAAGTATTCCATTCCTAATTTGGAAATGGAGGGGAGAGTCCTATGCATTGTGGACAGCTTATTAATAATACTTATAAATTGAATTAATAATTGAGATTTTTTTGCGGATACTCTAATAAAAAAGAAATCTATTTAATGAATAGCATAAGATCTATTGAGTTCCCCTCGCACTCCTTTGTGAAAGAGTATAATGAGAAAGCGAATAAATCTGGAACCCATTGATAAAAGAGAAAAGAGGATAAGATAAATACTGTGGTTAGGGAATAAAGTAGGGTTTGGGGATAGAGGGACTTGAACCCTCACGACTTATAAAGTCGACGGATTTTCCTTTTACTAGAAATTTCATTGTTGTCGGTATTGACATGTAGAATGGGACTCTCTCTTTATCCTCGTCTGATTAATCCTCTTTTTAAAAGATCTCAAAAACAATGAATTGAAGGATTTGATTACTCAATATTCGAGTGGAATGGATTCACACTAATTATAAAAAAATTCAGAATTTTCCATTTCAAAATCTTCTTAATTTCATTCTAAAAATAAATAAATAAATAAAGAACCTATACTACATTATGGTATGGGTTCTGTGATTAATCGTTTGCTATGTCAGTATCTATACGTGTGTATTAGATGTATAAAGCCCTTCTTTCTCTAATTTAGTAATTTAGAGGGAGTTTCACGACCAACACAACGTAATTACACCTCGATTCGTTAGAACAGCTTCCATTGAGTCTCTGCACCTATCCTTTTCCTTTGGGTTCTAGTTTGAAGAACTACTTGCTTTTTCAAAAAAGGGATTTGGCTCAGGATTGCCCATTTTTCATTCCAGGGTTTCTCTGAATTTGGAAGTTACCACTTAGCAGGTTTCCATACCAAGGCTCAATACAATCAAGTCCGTAGCGTCTACCGATTTCGCCATATCCCCATTGTCCTTTTCTTTCTTTGAAACTTGTATTCTTTGTGTAATTTCCTACATCTCTTAGTTTTTTTTTTGAATCATCGAATTCATTATTCGACGTAGTCTAGCAGCTCGTCTCTATTCAAGAGACCCCGCTTATCGCAATTCAGAATTGAATTGATTCTACCGTTGATATATTTGCAATTCAATCGGAATCAATATATCCAAAAGTTTTTCTCTCCCCCACCCCTTTCTTTCCCTTTTTAGGATATTCCAAATCATACTATAACGCTTGATATTCATTCTTTTTTTTTTCTAAGTAGAATTTCAAATTTCGAACTAGTTAATAACTAAGATTAATAATTAAGATCTGTCGTTTTACATATTTCCTATATATATTTCTATTTGTTACACTATCTCTGTTATGTAAGCCCACTTAGCTCAGAGGTTAGAGCATCGCATTTGTAATGCGAGGGTCATCGGTTCAAATCCGATAGTCGGCTTTTTTCTCTACTGATGTTCCATGAACAAGAATCTCTTTTTTTTTCTCCGAATTAAATGGAGAACCTAGAGTCCATTAGGTCGTTCTATCTTACAATTTTACTAGATACAAAACATTAAAATAAATAATATATATACAAAAAATCCAGATGTTGATGAAATTCCATTTTTTGTGGTACTTTTAGTAGATTTTACTATGTTTATCCTTTAGTTTAATTCAGTTTTAATTTCGATGTATTCTGTAATGTAAATACAATGAAATTTATTGTGTAAAATAAAATTTCAATAAAAAAAGGAGTCTTCATGTCCCGTTATCGAGGACCTCGTTTAAAAAAAATACGCCGTCTGGGAGCTTTACCAGGACTCACTAGAAAAACACCTAAATCCGGAAATAATCTGAAAAAGAAATTCCATTCTGGGAAAAAAGAGCAATATCGTATTCGTCTTCAAGAAAAACAGAAATTACGTTTTCATTATGGTCTGACAGAACGACAATTACTTAGATATGTACATATCGCTGGAAAAGCAAAAAAGTCAACAGGTCAAGTTTTACTACAATTACTTGAAATGCGTTTGGATAATATTGTTTTTCGATTGGGTATGGCTTCAACCATTCCTGGGGCCCGGCAATTAGTTAATCATAGACATATTTTAGTTAATGGTCGTATAGTTGATATACCAAGTTTTCGTTGCAAACCCCGAGATATTATTACTACTAAGGATAACCAAAGATCAAAACGTCTGGTTCAAAATTCTATTGCTTCATCCGATCCGGGCAAATTGCCAAAGCATTTGACGGTTGATACATTGCAATATAAAGGACTAGTACAAAAAATCCTAGATAGAAAGTGGGTCGGTCTGAAAATAAATGAGTTGTTAGTTGTAGAATATTACTCTCGTCAGACTTGAGCTTAACGCAAAAGGAAGGGTTCATAGAATTTTTTCCCCTTCCCCTTTCCCCGAACTAAATCGACCTAAGGCTCTTACTTCCTATTTTCCCATTCAGCTAGCAGAAATAGATTAACCTTAGGATCTTTTTTCTTTTTTGTTTTATATTTTACATACCAAAGTAATTTGCTTTAGAGAATTCTATTAAATAAAGGTATTATTGTTCCAATAAATTGTTATTTGATTTGATACATTGTGATCGGTAACGTTGATGAATTAAGAGAAACGGAAAGAGAGGGATTCGAACCCTCGGTAAACAAAAGTCTACATAGCAGTTCCAATGCTACGCCTTGAACCGCTCGGCCATCTCTCCTACATAACTTATTATGGAAAATAAACTGAGTGAATAGCGAGTTTTTGTATTCCTGCAGTACAGGTACAGCCACAATCGTTCGCGGATTTCGGGGCTCTATTGGAAAAATTCTTTTTTTTAGTTAAGTGTAAGGATCCTTTATTTTATTTTTTACTAGGAATTCTGCCCCTCAAAAGTTTTTCTTTTTGGAAAAACCAACTAAAAAGAGAATAGAAGAATCCGTATTATTCAATAAGAAAATAAAGGAACTAAGGAACCCTAGAATTCTATTTGCATAAGGTATGTTACGCCATACAATCTAAATAAAAAAGGTATGGGATAATTAATGACTTTGAAAGCTGATGACAGAAGTTGTTGTTGAGAAATAGGAAAGTGGAATGAAATCCAATCTTACTCAAATGGAACGATTTAGAAGTTTTTATGTTATTTTGTGATAGAATGAAAAGAATTCTATATAGAATGGATTGGGAATTATGCCGAGATCCCGTATAAATGGAAATTTCATCGATAAGACCTCCTCGATTGTAGCCAATATTTTATTGCAAATAATTCCGACAACTTCAGGGGAAAAAAGGGCATTTACTTATTATAGAGATGGTGCGATTTGACTCTTTTTTTTTTAGCCCTACCCACATCTCAGTCTCACGAGAAAGAGAGGGCGTTCGCATAGAAAGAACAAAATTAGTAAAGGAAACCCACGCTTGGGGAAGGTGAGGTGAACTAACAATTCCTTCTGTCGTGTATCCTCGATTGATGTGGCCTTAGATGCTTCAATTGTAGATTTGAGTATTGAGCGAAAGGTTACACCTACAGGATAGGTTCTGTATTACAGGCTAATCCTACTCGACTAGGACCAATAGGCAGCATAAGGGAAAAAAGCACTACACCTCGAAATAGGAATCAACAAGAGAAAAACTTTGTTAGAAATTAACCCTTTCCTGATCCGTATCAGGATTGGGAAGAGTGGTTGGGATAGCAAACACCCATCAGGTTTGTACGTTGGATACCCTTATAACCATCAAAGGTCGTTGAAGTGGCTAATTCCTCTAAATAGAAGGCGTTGAGAACAAAGAAATTCCTGGAGCTATCGTTTTCCTCTAGCATTAATAGACTTCATTGGTGTTAAGAAAAACCTCTTGGGGGAAGGTTGGCTAGAGATTTCTTGGAAAAATACCAGCCCCTTTCGATCCATAATGAGATAGGACTAATTCTATTTTCATTCGATAGATTTTTTGCTTAGTACTATGTACAGAAGGGAGGAGCCGTATGAGATGAAAACCTCATGTACGGTTTTGGAACGGAGATTTTTTGAATAGAATGAACGACCGTAACGGATGTTGGCTCAATCCGAAGGAAATTATGCGGAAGCTTTGCAGAATTATTATGAAGCTACGCGACTAGAAATTGATCCCTATGATCGAAGTTATATACTATATAACATCGGCCTTATACACACAAGCAATGGAGAGCATACAAAGGCTTTGGAATATTATTTCCGGGCACTAGAACGAAACCCCTTCTTACCGCAAGCTTTTAATAATATGGCCGTGATCTGTCATTACGTGCGACTATCTTCACTATAGAAAGAAAGACGAAAAAAAGATGAAATTTTCTAGTATTTACTAGAAAAAGGGCTTTCTACATAGGGATCGTCAAAACAACGATTTTGCCCTATCAGCTGTAGGAAGGAAGAACACTTCACGAGAATCAAAATAAGAAGAAAGTCGAGCCTATACTACTACTCTATGGATAAAGTCTCAAATTGATGGAGAAAGCACCGTAAAGATCAATTAGTGAGCGACTGGGTCGATACAACTAAAAAACACTGCTTAATTATACCATGATATGGGGCAAAATTTAGGAATCTGCTTATGTAATAGAGCCAATCCACTAAAGGATTAAGCAGCGGTGTAGTATCAGATCCCAAAGATAGTAAGTTCTTTTTTCTTTCTTGTGGGAAAAGTCTTTTTCAAGGATTCTATAGAAATTTCATATATGAAAGACACGAAACCGAGATAGTTACCTTTCAGAAAATTCGAACGAAGGATATAGGTCTATCTATGCTTCATTCTTCTGAAGGTGGGAGAAAAGATCAAACTGATTATTGCTCAAAATTAGGGTTTGAAACTTAGGTAATTAACTTCTTCTGCTTAACCCAAGAAGAAATTGGATCGATTTTTGAGAAATCGAATTCAGTTAAGATAGGGGAAATTAAGATAGCAATTTATGAGCCGTATGAGGTAGGAAACTCTCAAGTACGGTTCTAGGGGAAGGAACTGCCTATTCCGACCGAGGAGAACAGGCCATTCTACAGGGCGATTCGGAAATTGCGGAAGCTTGGTTTGATCAAGCTGCTGAGTATTGGAAACAAGCTATAGCGCTTACTCCGGGAAATTATATTGAAGCACAGAACTGGTTGAAGATTACGAAGCGCTTTGAATTTGAATAAGACTACTCTTCATTTTTATAAAATGGGCGGTTTGATTGTTGATCCATTAATCAAATAATTTTGTTAGGAAGATCGAATCAATAATTTCATTATATTCCTTTCTTCTACCTTTGATTTTAGATCGTTTCGATTTTATATCCTATTTCATAGGGATAAACAATAGGGATAGGCTCTAGAACAGAGGTAATAAAGTAAAAAAATCTTTTTTTGTTATGTCGGGAAAAAATTTTCCAGGATAACAATGTCCGTTAGGCACCTAATCCTTATGTCATAATAGATCCGAACACTCGCCTCGGATTGATTTCACTATATAATTGCTCCAGTGAATAACTAAAAAAAAAAAAAAAAAAGGAAGGGCGGTAGATAGTATAATCATAATATCTATCCTTCGAAGATTCACTAAAAAGACAGCTGGCGGGTCTCTTTGTATGTCTTGTCCGGAAAGAGGAGGACTTAATGATTATTCGTTCGCCGGAACCAGAAGTTAAAATTGTTGTGGATAGGGATCCAGTAAAAACCTCTTTTGAGGAATGGGCCAGACCCGGGCATTTCTCAAGAACAATAGCTAAGGGCCCCGATACTACCACTTGGATCTGGAACCTACATGCTGATGCTCACGATTTCGATAGTCATACCGGTGATTTGGAGGAGATCTCTCGAAAAATCTTTAGTGCTCATTTCGGTCAACTCTCCATTATCTTTCTTTGGTTGAGTGGCATGTACTTCCACGGTGCCCGTTTTTCCAATTATGAAGCATGGCTAAGCGATCCTACTCACATTGGACCCAGTGCTCAGGTAGTTTGGCCAATAGTAGGGCAAGAAATTTTGAATGGTGATGTAGGCGGGGGTTTCCGAGGAATCCAAATAACCTCGGGTTTTTTTCAGATTTGGCGAGCATCTGGAATAACTAGTGAGTTACAACTCTATTGTACCGCAATCGGTGCATTGATTTTTGCATCGTTAATGCTTTTTGCTGGTTGGTTCCATTATCACAAAGCCGCTCCCAAATTGGCCTGGTTCCAAGATGTAGAATCCATGTTGAATCATCACTTAGCGGGGTTATTAGGACTTGGGTCTCTTTCTTGGGCGGGACACCAAATCCATGTATCTTTACCGATTAACCAATTTCTTGACGCTGGGGTTGATCCTAAAGAGATACCACTTCCTCATGAATTTATCTTGAATCGTGACCTTTTGGCTCAACTTTATCCTAGTTTTGCCGAAGGAGCAACCCCCTTTTTCACCTTGAATTGGTCCAAATACGCAGAATTTCTTACTTTTCGCGGAGGACTAGATCCAATAACCGGTGGCTTATGGTTGAGCGATATTGCGCACCATCATTTAGCTATTGCTATTCTTTTCCTGATCGCAGGTCATATGTATAGGACGAACTGGGGTATCGGTCATGGACTTAAAGATATTTTGGAGGCTCATAAAGGCCCATTTACAGGACAAGGCCATAAGGGTCTCTATGAAATCCTAACAACGTCATGGCATGCTCAATTATCTCTTAACCTAGCTATGCTAGGCTCTACAACTATTGTTGTAGCTCACCATATGTACTCTATGCCCCCCTATCCATACCTAGCTACTGACTATGGTACACAACTTTCCTTGTTCACACACCACATGTGGATTGGCGGATTTCTAATAGTTGGTGCTGCTGCACATGCAGCCATTTTTATGGTAAGAGACTACGATCCAACTACTCGATACAACGATCTATTAGACCGCGTCCTTAGACATCGCGATGCAATCATATCCCACCTTAACTGGGTATGTATATTTCTAGGTTTTCACAGTTTTGGTTTGTACATTCATAATGATACCATGAGTGCTTTAGGCCGTCCCCAAGATATGTTTTCGGATACCGCCATACAATTACAACCCATCTTTGCTCAATGGGTACAAAATATCCATGCTGGCGCGCCTGGCGTAACAGCTCCTGGTGCAACAACAAGTACCAGTTTAACGTGGGGAGGTGGCGAGTTAGTAGCTGTAGGCGGCAAAGTAGCTTTGTTACCTATTCCATTAGGAACCGCAGATTTTTTAGTCCATCACATTCATGCATTTACCATCCATGTGACTGTATTAATACTTTTGAAAGGTGTTTTATTTGCTCGGAGTTCCCGTTTGATACCTGATAAAGCAAATCTTGGTTTTCGATTCCCTTGCGACGGGCCTGGACGGGGGGGAACATGTCAAGTCTCCGCCTGGGATCATGTTTTCTT